CCCTATTATTTATTAGTGAACAATAATTGAATAATTCCTTCATAGAGATAGAGGACATAATTCACATGGATATAGTAAATCTCGCTTGGGCTGCTTTAATGGTAGTCTTTACGTTTTCCCTTTCACTAGTAGTATGGGGAAGGAGTGGACTCTAGAAGTACTACTAATTGAGTTTAGGAACTAAACAGTATCACTTGTTTTTATAGATCGTTCGCCAAAGTTTTTTTTCACTATTTCAATTTAAAATTTTATTTTTAAATTGAAATAGAAATGAAAAATATCTTCATTTCGAAATTCTCTTGGATTTTAGTTGAGTAATGTATTCTATGAATAATAAATATATATGAAGAATACTCTTTCAATCAAAGAAATATTTCAATTATTTCCGTGTTCGTATTTTGAAAGTAAAAAAAGTAAAAGGAATACAAATGGTAGGAAATTTATTCCAACTGAATTCTTCATAAATTTTCTATTTCGATGAACTGACTCTTACCAAAGTTAGATATGGACCATGAGGAAGAACGGAACTTTTTTTTTTATTTTGTTTACCTCTTTACTGTTCAAAGATCAAAGAGAAAACTATTCGGTTATTCCATTACGTGGATACACATTGGGAAACAACATAGTAGTTGTCCAACGAGATACTGCACATCCTAAAATATTGTCTTGGGCGAGTCACATATTGCGCCGCTTGTTTTAGTTTGACTATTTTAGAAATTTTATTTATGTTTTGCTTGTTTTATTGAACCCATTTCATATCATGGTTCAAACGTTAAAAGTCGACGGGTTTTACTAATCCTTTTCGAAATCCGAAGAAGTCATTGATTCTTTCGATCGGGATTCATATTGAAAATAATCAGAAATCTAGGAATTCGAATCGTAAAAGTCGCTTTCGATTATTTCAAATTAATTTAATTGAAATCAACACAAATTAAATACAAATAGATAAAGTAAAGAAATAGAATTGGGATACTATATAATATACATTATCACTATATATATTATATATACGTAATTAATTATATATACGTAATTAAATCGATTTCTATATATAGAAAAGGAATATGATGATACTATTGTAGATTGATCTATGATACTATTGTAGATTGATCTATATTAATCTATATTAAATTAACCCGCATTACAATACAACTTTATACACTACAATAACAATACTAGATAGTATGGTAGAAAGAAATATCTGAATCTTTCTACCGTACTATCGTATCTCATAGAATACGACTGATTCTAGTCTGCCCATTTCATTTAAGACGCGAAATTTTTATCCTTTTCTAATTTTTATCCTTTTCTTCTCTGCAATTATTGATAAGAAATAAAAAATCAAGTTTAATTCAAATTAATCACCTTGGCTGACTGTTTTTACGTATATTATAAGTAAAAAAGCAGTAGGAACTAGAATAAACAGTGCAGTAGCAATAAATGCGAGAATATTTACTTCCATAATCTCTTAATTTTTCTTTAATTCGCAATAACTCGGGAGTTAATCCCATAGAGATAATAAATCTTTCGCCTGTAAATTCAATGGGATGCATTACATCTCGATGATATCGAATCGGATCAATATCATGAATAACAATATCGGAGCTATCAAATCGATTCATCGTCAAGAATTGAATAGTATAACATAGGACGATCTTTTATCCATACTGAACTCAAAATTGGATTCCCGATACAATCAATAATTCCTTTATTTATTTATCATTCTTTTCCATTCTTTCTTTTCTATAACCTACCGCCCTCTTTGTACAATCATCTGATGAAGTATCATCTAACCGCCTTTCCACTTACCATTGGTTCTAAACAAACCCCAACAAACAATAGAAGCTCAATGAAAAAAAAGGAAGGAGCTAAGTTATAAACTCCTTTTTTTAATGATCCAATCTTCTTGGAAAACAAAAGAAGTATGATAAAGACGAGTACAAATTCCGGTATAAAAAAATCGAATATTCCATCAAATTAACTATTTTTTTATATATTTATATATAAATTTAAAAAGTTTGTTCTTTCAAGGAAAAACCTTTATAAAAAAAAAAAAAAAAATTCATTACCTCGCTAATAAAAAAGTGATCCTTGTTTGATCTTTATTTTTTGAATATCCTCTTTCATTGGATTAGGAATGGGACGCATATATCAAAAGCTCAATGCGAAATTTGAATGAGATAGATTATTTCAAATTAGTAAAATTTGAAATTGAGGTTACACAAAATAGGGCCCGAAAAGGATATACTTTTATTTTAATCTTAAAAAAAAAAGTATTCTATACTATTCTATACACAGTAACTATGTTCAATTTATTTTACATTGTACAAATTCCATTTATGTATGTACTCCCGGGAAACATACTCTACTCTATTTCATATTTCACAGATCGGGAGTAATTGAAAAAGCCAGACCCAGTACAGTACGGTATCCCGTGGAATCCTGAATCTGATGCTAATAATATAATAATTGTACTAATCCACATATGCCTCTCTCCCATCAATCGAATCGGTACTAGTCGAAGAAATGGAAATTCCCCCATTTGGTTGATGATAAATGTGAAACGAAAAAGAAAAAAAGAAGAGGGATCGCTGTTGGGAATGAAATTATGTTATTTGGACTTCTTTTCACAAAAAATAGAGAGATGAATTGATATAGTTTTTTATTGGATTTGGATTCGTCGGGACTGACGGGGCTCGAACCCGCAGCTTCCGCCTTGACAGGGCGGTGCTCTGACCAATTGAACTACAATCCCAAGTAAATACCATAATAAAATAAAGTATACATATTTTTATGATTTCATTCTAACCCTTTCAATTTCGATTAGAATTGGCGTGTTGTAACAGAGCTGCGAGTGTGATATATCGATACCCATATGTATATGTACTTTAGTGAGAGCAGCCGGTATTACTAGTAATCCTTTCGTTATTGCCAAATCAATTGGATAATCACTCGTTCAATCAAAAAACTTTTTTTTTATTTACTCTTTTCCTTAAACTTTACTTTATAGTTACGGATCCTGATATGAATCTAGATCATTAGCAAGATCAGAATTTCTTGTAAAAAGAGAGTAAATAAATAGTGGTATAGATATATCATAAAATGGATTTCTTCCGTATTGGGATTGGGGGATCGGGCATTTCTGGAGAGCAACAAATGGGTTATATTATATCATTTCATGGCGGATCGGCAAATTATTGGGCCGAGCTGGATTTGAACCAGCGTAGACATATTGCCAACGAATTTACAGTCCGTCCCCATTAACCGCTCGGGCATCGACCCAGGAAGAATCAATTCCAGGCTTATTGATAATCCACGATCAACTTCCTTTCGTAGTACCCTACCCCCAGGGGAAGTCGAATCCCCGCTGCCTCCTTGAAAGAGAGATGTCCTGAACCGCTAGACGATGGGGGCAGACTTGCACGACCGCCATCATACTATGTTCATAGTATGAATAGTTTTTTAAAATTGTCAATATAATGGAATGGTATGACTCGATACGAAGGATCTTTCCGTCTTTCACGATTCTTTCTATACAATTTTTTTCGATAAAAGTTTGGTTCAAAGGCCACGCCGAATCTCTTTATCCGAATCTCTTTATCAATGATTCAATGAAATATCTTGGATCTATGTTAAATTAGTGGATACATGTATCACTCAAATGAATTTAGTTATGATGTCAATTAGGATAGTCTTGAAACAATTCATTGTATTGATATTTATCAAATCCAATATCAATAAACCGTTTTATTTTACCTATATTATATACTCTATATTAAATTATATTAAATTATTTAATTTACTTTTACTGGATAAAGTTTACTGGATAAAGAAAATTTTTCATTCCTGAATGAACCCTTATACTTATTATAAGATATATCTATGTACATCTATTATAATAAGTATATATACTAATATAATAAGTATATATACTAAACTCATAGTGTCTTTATTCAGGAATTGGATCAAACAAGCCCTTTTAACTCAGTGGTAGAGTAACGCCATGGTAAGGCGTAAGTCATCGGTTCAAATCCGATAAGGGGCTTTGATTTTTTCATAAATCATAAAACTCCGGCAGTAGTATTCATATTTGAAGTGCGAATAAAGATATTAAAGATATTGTTGATCTTTGTAATAAAGTAATAAAAAAAAAGTAACAAACCGTATAATTTAATATTTTAATATATAATCAAAATTATAACATTATAATTAATTATAGTATGGTTATAAATTTGCTATTTTAATAAATTAAATATATTATTAAATAAATAATATAATTATTATATTATAATATAATTATTATATTATAAATATTATATTAAATATTATAATGAATGTAAGGATAAGTCGTCTCGTTAAATCTTCAAATATTACTATTCCTTTCCTATTTTCCATTATTCCAATTAAATCGATTAGAAATCAACAAAATAAAAAGTAAGTGGACCTAACCCATTGCATCATAATTATATCCACTATTCTGATATTAAAATTCGATAGAGATGAAATTGGATCTTTTTTTTCTTTGGACTACGCGGGAATCTGTCGATATATCCGATTTAATCTTCTTGTTCCTAGACGTTCTATAGGAATAAATTAGGAATGAATAAATTACTATTCCCTTCCTTTACCGAGAAACATTTATTCCATGTCACAACATATGAGCCATTTTAAATATCTTTCTTTGATTCCAATTCCAGAACACAAGATCCGTTTTATTAGTTATATCTTATATATCTATTTATATATCTAGCAAATCGCTATTTCATGTACTAAATATTTCCATCCATATTGATACATGCAATATTTTTGTTCCGACAACGTAATGGGGAATGTATGCGAGAAGGGTACTTTCATTTCGAGTCTCATATTATTTAATATTTAATTAACTAATATGTATTTAATTCAATACAATATATTAATTTAATAATAGGAAATTTATTAAAAGAAAATAAAAGAGTAAAGTAGAAAGTAATAAAATAGTAGAAAGTAATAAAATATAC